GTTGTCGTAGCTTAACACAAAGCATAACACTGAAGATGTTAAGATGGGCCCTAGAAATGCCTCGAGAACACAAAGGCTTGGTCCTGACTTTCCTGTCAGCTTTAACTAAACTTACACATGCGAGTATCCGCACCCCCGTGAGAATGCCCTACAGTTCCCCGTCCGGGAACAAGGAGCTGGTATCAGGCACATACCCTTATAGCCCACAACACCTTGCTCAGCCACACCCCCAAGGGAACCCAGCAGTGACAAACATTAAGCCAATAAGTGTAAACTTGACTTAGTTATGGTTAAAAGGGCCGGTAAAACTCGTGCCAGCTACCGCGGTTATACGAGAGGCCCAAGTTGACAAGCTCCGGCGTAAAGCGTGGTTAAGGAATAATAAACACTAAAGCCGAACGCTTACTAAGCTGTTATACGCTCCCGAAAGTAAGAAGCACATCCACGAAGGTGGCTTTATTTTACCTGAATCCACGAAAGCCAAGGTACAAACTGGGATTAGATACCCCACTATGCTTTGCCCTAAACATTGATAGTCTCATACAACCACTATCCGCCTGGGAACTACGAGCAATAGCTTAAAACCCAAAGGACTTGGCGGTGCTTTAGACCCACCTAGAGGAGCCTGTTCTAAAACCGATAACCCCCGTTCAACCTCACCTTTTCTTGCTCTCCCCGCCTATATACCGCCGTCGTCAGCTTACCCTATGAAGGTTCCTCAGTAAGCACAATTGGTACAGCCCAAAACGTCAGGTCGAGGTGTAGCGTATGGAAAGGGAAGAAATGGGCTACATTCCCTATTACAGTGAATTACGGATAATATTACTGAAACGTGTATCTAGAAGGAGGATTTAGCAGTAAGCAGAAAATAGAGCGTTCTGCTGAAACCGGCCCTGAAGCGTGCACACACCGCCCGTCACTCTCCCCAAGCATATCTCACAACTTAACTTATAACCTTTCATCAGCAAAGGGGAGGCAAGTCGTAACATGGTAAGTGTACCGGAAGGTGCACTTGGCAAAACCAGGACATAGTTTAAAGCAGAACACCTCCTTTACACGGAGGAAATACTCGTTCAACTCGAGTTGTCCTGATACCGACTCGCTAGCCCAACCAACCAAAAACAACAAGACACATTAATTAAACCCAAAAACACCAACGTCCACCACGAACAAACCATTTTTCCCCCTTAGTATGGGCGACAGAAAAGGAACAACGGAGCGATAGAGAAAGTACCGCAAGGGAATGCTGAAAAACTAAATGAAATAAACAAGTAAAGCCTAAAAAAGCAGAGATTTTAACTCGTACCTTTTGCATCATGATTTAGCCAGTGTAACTCAAGCAAAGAGCACTTTAGTTTGACAACCCGAAACTTCGTGAGCTACTCCAAGGCAGCCTAATCAATAGGGCTAACCCGTCTCTGTGGCAAAAGAGTGGGAAGACCTTTGAGTAGAGGTGATAAACCTACCGAACCTAGTAATAGCTGGTTGCCCAATAACTGGATAGAAGTTCAGCCTCCCGGTTTCTTCCTTCTCCAACCCCTTCTGTCTCAACAGATATAATAAGAAACCAGGAGAGTTAGTCTAAGGGGGTACAGCCCCTTAGAAACAAGATACAACTTTAATAGGAGGATAAAGATCATATTTAACCAAGGCCACAAATTAGGGTGGGCCTGAAAGCAGCCATCCCATCAAAAAGCGTTAAAGCTCAAACACATACCACCACAAGCCTCAAGTTTCGACCACTACTTCTTACTCCCCTTATCCTACTGGGCCGTCCCATGCAAGCATGGGAGCGATCCTGCTAAAATCAGTATATAAGAGGGCCTAACGGCCCTCTCCCTGCATATGTGTAAATCGGAAACGGACAACCCACCGAACCTTAACGGACCCAAACAACAGAGGGAACTGAACCACAGATAAAACAACCAGAAAAACACCCAAACAGACAACCGTTACCCCTACACAGGCATGCTCCCAGGGAAAGACTAAAAGAAAGAGAAGGAACTCGGCAAACACACTCGGCCTCGCCTGTTTACCAAAAACATCGCCTCTTGCTAAACCGAAAGTATAAGAGGTCCCGCCTGCCCTGTGACTATATGTTTAACGGCCGCGGTATTTTGACCGTGCGAAGGTAGCGCAATCACTTGTCTTTTAAATGGGGACCTGTATGAATGGCATAACGAGGGCTTAACTGTCTCCTCTTTCAAGTCAATGAAATTGATCTCCCCGTGCAGAAGCGAGGATAGATACATAAGACGAGAAGACCCTATGGAGCTTTAGACACTAAAGCAGATCAGTATTAATACCCTGAACATAGGCTACGAATAAACTGACCCCTGCCCTAATGTCTTTGGTTGGGGCGACCGCGGAGAAAAATAAAACCCCCGCAAGGACTAAATGTACTACATTCACAAACAAGAGCGACAGCTCTAACTAACAGAACTTCTGACCAATAAGATCCGGCAATGCCGATCAATGAACCGAGTTACCCTAGGGATAACAGCGCAATCTCCTCTTAGAGCCCATATCGACGAGGAGGTTTACGACCTCGATGTTGGATCAGGACATCCTAATGGTGCAGCCGCTATTAAGGGTTCGTTTGTTCAACGATTAAAGTCCTACGTGATCTGAGTTCAGACCGGAGTAATCCAGGTCGGTTTCTATCTATGTAACGATCTTTTCTAGTACGAAAGGACCGAAAAGAGGGGGCCTATGTCCAAGACACGCCTCACCCCCACCTAATGAAAGCAACTCAATCAGGCAAGGGGGCGTCGTCCCCTTGTCTGAGAAAACGACATGTTGGTGTGGCAGAGCCCGGTCGTATTGCAAAAGGCCTAAGCCCTTTGTACAGAGGTTCAAATCCTCTCTTCAACTATGATCTCAACACTTTTCACCCACATTATTAACCCCTTAGCCTATATCATCCCTGTTCTACTAGCTGTTGCCTTCCTCACATTAGTAGAACGAAAAGTCCTTGGATACATGCAATTTCGAAAAGGTCCTAACATCGTCGGACCCTATGGCCTTCTACAACCAATTGCCGATGGAGTAAAACTATTTACTAAAGAACCCGTCCGCCCCTCAACCGCCTCCCCCATCCTATTCCTCCTCGCCCCAATGTTAGCCCTTACTCTTGCCCTCACTCTATGAGCTCCCCTCCCTATACCATACCCCATCCTAGACCTAAACCTAGGAATCCTTTTCATCCTAGCACTATCCAGCTTAGCAGTATACTCCATTCTAGGTTCAGGCTGAGCATCAAATTCAAAATATGCCCTTATCGGAGCACTACGAGCCGTAGCACAAACCATTTCCTATGAAGTTAGCCTTGGACTAATTCTTTTAAACGCAATTATCTTCACAGGAGGCTTCACCCTACAAACCTTCAACACAGCCCAAGAAACCGTCTGACTTCTACTACCAGCCTGACCCCTAGCCGCAATATGATATATTTCCACACTAGCCGAAACCAACCGAGCACCTTTCGACTTAACCGAAGGCGAATCAGAACTAGTCTCAGGCTTTAACGTAGAATATGCGGGAGGCCCCTTCGCCCTATTCTTTTTAGCAGAATACGCAAACATCCTCCTTATAAACACACTCTCCGCCACTCTTTTCCTGGGAGCTTCTCACGTCCCTATTACCCCAGAACTAACAACCGTAAATTTGATAACAAAAGCAGCACTCCTTTCCCTACTTTTCCTCTGAGTTCGAGCCTCCTACCCCCGATTCCGATACGACCAATTAATACACTTAATTTGAAAAAACTTTCTTCCCCTTACACTGGCTTTAGTCATCTGACATCTAGCGCTCCCTATTGCATTAGCCGGCCTTCCCCCTCAAATCTAACTCCGGAACTGTGCCTGAAGTAAAGGACCACTTTGATAGAGTGAATCATGAGGGTTAGACCCCCTCCAGCTCCTTAGAAAGAAGGGATTCGAACCCTAACTGAAGAGATCAAAACTCTTAGTGCTTCCATTACACCACTTCCTAAGTAAAGTCAGCTAATTAAGCTCTTGGGCCCATACCCCAAACATGCAGGTTAAAACCCTACCTTTACCGATGAATCCATATATTTTAGCTATTTTACTATTCAGTCTCGGACTAGGAACCACAATCACACTCACAAGCTCCCACTGGCTTTTTGCCTGAATAGGCTTAGAAATTAATACCCTAGCTATCCTTCCCCTCATAGCCCAACAACATCACCCCCGAGCAGTTGAAGCTACCATAAAATACTTCCTCACCCAAGCTACAGGAGCAGCTACCCTTCTATTTGCCAGCACCACCAATGCATGACTAACAGGCCAATGAGACATCCTACAAATATCCCACCCTATTGCAATCACTATGGCCATTCTTGCCCTCTCCCTAAAAATTGGCCTTGCCCCCCTACATACATGGCTACCTGAAGTACTACAAGGGTTAGACTTAACCACAGGACTTATCTTGTCAACCTGACAGAAATTGGCACCCTTCGCCCTACTTCTCCAAATTCAACCCACCAACCCCTCAATCCTAGTAATACTTGGTGTTACCTCAACTCTTGTCGGTGGCTGAGGAGGGCTTAATCAAACACAACTCCGAAAAATTCTAGCATACTCCTCCACAGCCCACCTAGGCTGAATGATTCTAATTCTCCAATACTCACCCTCCTTAGCCCTCCTAACCCTAATTACCTATCTAATCATAACATCCTCAACATTCCTTGTATTTAAACTAAACAAATCAACAAACATTAATATACTCGCCACCTCCTGAGCAAAAGCCCCCGCACTAACAACCCTCACCCCCCTTGTCCTACTCTCACTAGGAGGCCTCCCACCACTAACAGGTTTTATGCCAAAATGACTTATCCTCCAAGAACTTACCAAACAAGAACTAGCACCCATCGCTACACTAACCGCACTAACCGCCCTTCTAAGCTTATATTTTTACCTACGGCTAACATACGCCATAACACTCACCATGTCCCCTAACAACGTAACAGGCACAACCCCATGACGCCTTCCATCTCTACAACTGACACTCCCACTTGCCATCCTAACCACAGCAACAATCTCGCTACTCCCACTTACCCCCACTATCTCAGCACTATTAATTCCATAGGGACTTAGGTTAGCATCAGACCAAGAGCCTTCAAAGCTCTAAGCGGAAGTGAAAATCTCCCAGCCCCTGATAAGACTTGCAGGACACTAACCCACATCTTCTATATGCAAAACAGACACTTTAATTAAGCTAAAGCCTTCTAGACAGGCAGGCTTCGATCCTACAAACTCTTAGTTAACAGCTAAGCGCTCAAACCAGCGAGCATCCATCTAACTTTCCCCCGCCTAATCGAACAACTAATAGGCGGGGGAAAGCCCCGGCAAGCGTTTAACTTGCTTCTTTAGATTTGCAATCTAATATGTAAAACACCTCAGGGCTTGGTAAGAAGAGGGATTAAACCTCTGTCCATGGGGCTACAATCCACCGCTTAAACATTCAGCCATCCTACCTGTGGCCATCACACGTTGATTCTTCTCGACTAATCACAAAGACATTGGCACCCTTTATCTTGTATTTGGTGCCTGAGCCGGTATGGTAGGAACAGCCCTCAGCCTGCTAATTCGAGCTGAGCTTAGCCAACCAGGGGCTTTACTAGGTGACGACCAGATCTATAATGTAATTGTTACAGCACATGCTTTTGTAATAATCTTTTTTATAGTAATACCAATTATAATTGGTGGCTTTGGAAACTGACTTATTCCACTTATAATTGGCGCCCCAGACATAGCATTCCCTCGAATGAATAATATAAGCTTCTGACTTCTTCCTCCATCCTTCCTGCTCCTTCTCGCTTCTTCTGGAGTAGAAGCCGGTGCCGGTACTGGTTGAACGGTTTACCCACCCTTAGCTGGAAACTTAGCCCATGCAGGTGCATCCGTAGACTTAACCATCTTCTCACTACATCTAGCAGGTATTTCATCAATTCTAGGTGCAATTAACTTTATTACAACCATTATTAATATAAAACCCCCTGCTATCTCTCAATACCAAACACCTTTATTTGTATGAGCTGTATTAATTACAGCCGTGCTTCTACTCCTCTCTCTTCCCGTTCTTGCCGCTGGCATTACAATGTTACTCACAGATCGTAACCTTAACACTACTTTCTTTGACCCAGCCGGAGGGGGAGACCCTATTCTTTACCAACATTTATTCTGATTCTTTGGTCACCCGGAGGTTTACATTTTGATTCTCCCTGGTTTCGGAATGATCTCCCACATCGTTGCATATTACTCTGGGAAAAAAGAACCCTTTGGCTATATAGGAATGGTTTGAGCCATAATAGCAATTGGCCTTCTAGGGTTTATCGTATGAGCACACCACATGTTTACAGTTGGAATAGACGTGGATACACGTGCCTACTTTACATCAGCTACTATGATTATCGCAATTCCCACTGGTGTAAAAGTCTTCAGCTGACTAGCTACGCTTCACGGAGGGTCAATTAAATGAGAAACCCCTCTTTTATGAGCACTTGGTTTTATTTTCCTTTTTACAGTGGGAGGTTTAACAGGAATTGTTCTAGCTAACTCTTCACTTGATATTGTCCTACACGATACATACTATGTAGTTGCCCACTTCCACTACGTACTCTCAATAGGAGCCGTATTTGCCATCGTAGCTGCCTTCGTACACTGATTCCCTCTGTTTACAGGCTACACCCTCCACAGCACCTGAACAAAAATTCACTTTGGCATTATATTCGTGGGTGTTAACCTCACCTTCTTCCCTCAACATTTCCTAGGCTTAGCTGGAATGCCCCGTCGATACTCAGACTATCCAGATGCCTACACCCTATGAAACACCGTCTCTTCTGTCGGCTCTATAATCTCGCTCGTAGCTGTAATTATGTTCCTTTTCATTATCTGAGAAGCATTCGCTTCTAAACGTGAAGTCCTTGCAGTAGAACTAACCATGACCAACGTAGAATGACTCCATGGCTGCCCTCCCCCATACCACACATTCGAGGAACCTGCTTTTGTTCAAATTCGATCATACTAAACGAGAAAGGGAGGAGTTGAACCCCCGTATGTTGGTTTCAAGCCAACCACATAACCATTCTGTCACTTTCTTTATAAGACACTAGTAAAGCCGATTATTACACCGCCTTGTCAAGGCGTATTCGTGGGTTTAACTCCCACGTGTCTTAAACTACTAATGGCACATCCCACACAACTAGGTTTACAAGATGCAGCTTCACCAGTGATAGAAGAACTTCTACACTTCCACGATCACGCCTTAATAATCGTCTTCCTTATTAGCACACTAGTTCTTTATATTATTGTAGCCATAGTCTCCACTAAGCTAACTAATAAATATATTCTAGACTCCCAAGAAATTGAAATTATTTGAACAATTCTTCCAGCAGTGATTCTTATCCTAATTGCACTTCCGTCTCTTCGCATTCTTTACTTAATGGACGAAATTAACGACCCTCACATTACAATTAAAGCCATGGGCCACCAATGGTACTGAAGCTATGAATATACCGACTACGAAGATCTTGGATTCGACTCATACATAATCCCCACACAAGACCTAACCCCAGGCCAATTCCGCTTACTGGAAGCCGACCACCGAATGGTCGTTCCCTTGGACTCCCCAGTTCGAGTACTAGTCTCTGCCGAAGATGTGCTTCACTCATGAGCAGTACCAGCCCTAGGTGTAAAAATAGATGCCGTCCCTGGTCGTCTAAACCAAACAGCCTTTGTCACATCCCGACCAGGGGTATTTTACGGACAATGCTCAGAAATTTGTGGTGCAAACCATAGCTTTATGCCAATTGTGGTAGAAGTTGTTCCCCTAGAACACTTCGAAAACTGATCCTCATTTATACTTCAAGACGCCTCGCTGAGAAGCTAAGCAAGGAGTAGCACTAGCCTTTTAAGCTAGAGATTGGTGACTACCGACCACCCTCAGCGACATGCCCCAACTCCTCCCACTACCATGATTTAGTACACTACTCTTTGCCTGAGTGATTTTCTTAACCTTCTTCCCTAAAAAAGTAATAGCCCACACCTTCCCTTATGAGCCTGCCTCCCTTAAGCCTCAAAAGCTGGTGAAAACCTCTTGAAACTGACCCTGAGCGTAAGCTTTTTTGACCAGTTTATAAGTACAACATATTTAGGAATTCCCCTAATTGCATTAGCACTAACCTTTCCTTCTATTTTATACCCTACAACCACAACTCGATGATTAAACAACCGACTACTCACACTACAAAGCGCATTCATCAATCGCTTCACTCACCAACTACTCCTGCCTTTAAATGCAGGTGGCCATAAATGGGCCACTCTCTTGGCTTCCCTAATACTCTTTTTAATCTCACTAAACATGCTAGGACTTCTACCCTACACCTTCACCCCCACTGCCCAACTATCCCTTAACTTAGGGTTTGCAGTCCCTCTCTGATTAGCCACTGTTAGTATCGGAATACGAAACCAACCTAATCATGCACTAGGACACCTTTTACCAGAAGGCACCCCTAACCTGCTAATCCCAATACTCATTATCATCGAAACAATTAGCCTATTTATCCGCCCCTTAGCTCTAGGCGTTCGACTTACCGCCAACCTAACAGCTGGCCACCTACTCATTCAACTAATCTCCACAGCTGCATTTGTACTCCTACCACTTATGCCAACTGTAGCTATTCTTACAGCAACAGTCTTAGTCCTTTTAACACTGCTAGAAATTGCCGTAGCAATAATCCAAGCCTACGTCTTTGTATTGCTACTAACACTCTACTTACAAGAAAATATTTAATGGCACATCAAGCACATGCATACCACATAGTTGACCCAAGCCCTTGGCCCCTGACAGGTGCAATCGCCGCCCTACTAATGACATCAGGACTTGCAATTTGATTCCACTTCCACTCTACAACACTCATTATTCTAGGCACAATTTTACTTCTCTTGACTATATACCAATGATGACGAGATATTATTCGAGAAGGCACATTTCAAGGCCACCACACACCCCCTGTACAAAAAGGACTTCGATACGGAATAATCCTTTTCATTACATCAGAAGTCTTTTTCTTCCTGGGCTTTTTCTGGGCCTTCTACCACTCAAGTCTAGCCCCCACCCCTGAATTAGGAGGTTGCTGACCCCCCACGGGCATTTCCACCTTAGACCCCTTTGAAGTCCCCCTACTCAACACAGCCGTTCTCCTCGCATCAGGGGTAACAGTCACCTGAGCCCACCATAGCATCATAGAACGAGAGCGAAAACAAGCTATTCAATCACTTACATTAACAATTCTCCTAGGCTTTTACTTTACATTCCTACAAGCCATAGAATACTATGAAGCCCCTTTTACAATTGCAGATGGGGTTTATGGTTCAACCTTCTTCGTAGCTACAGGCTTCCACGGCCTACACGTCATCATTGGCTCCACTTTCTTAGCCGTATGTCTACTTCGACAAATTCAATACCATTTTACATCTGAACACCACTTCGGATTCGAGGCAGCCGCTTGATATTGACACTTTGTAGATGTTGTCTGACTCTTCCTGTACATCTCCATTTACTGATGAGGATCCTAATCTTTCTAGTATGAAAATAAGTATAAGTGACTTCCAATTACCTGGTCTTGGTTAAAATCCAAGGAAAGATAATGAATCTAGTTTCAACTGTTATTACCATTGCTCTCACCCTATCAATTGCCCTAGCCATCCTATCCTTTTGACTCCCTTTAATAAACCCAGACCATGAAAAACTATCCCCTTATGAATGTGGCTTTGACCCCCTAGGAACAGCCCGACTCCCATTCTCCCTACGATTCTTCCTCGTTGCTATTCTGTTCCTTCTATTTGACTTAGAAATTGCCCTCCTGCTACCCCTTCCCTGAGGAGACCAATTGACATCTCCCACACTCACTTTTTTATGAGCCTCCATCGTTCTTGCCCTCCTTACCTTGGGCCTTATTTACGAATGACTTCAAGGAGGACTAGATTGAGCCGAATAAGTGATTAGTTTAATAAAAACATTTGATTTCGGCTCAAGCACTTATGGTTAAACTCCATAATCACCTAATGACCCCCGTGCACTTCGCTTTTTCATCAGCTTTTATTTTGGGCCTAACAGGCCTAGCATTCCACCGAACCCACCTTCTCTCTGCCCTTCTATGCTTAGAAGGAATAATGCTCTCCCTGTTCATTGCCCTCTCCCTCTGAACTGTCCATTTAAACTCCACAAGCCTCTGCGCAGCCCCTATACTACTACTAGCTTTCTCAGCTTGCGAAGCAAGCGCAGGCCTCGCCCTACTGGTAGCAACAGCCCGCACTCACGGAACCGACCACCTTCAAAACCTTAACCTGCTACAATGCTAAAAGTCCTTATCCCTACTCTAATACTTATCCCAACTGCCTGACTAACCCCAGCCAAATGACTTTGATCTACAACCCTTACCCATAGTATACTAATTGCACTAATCAGCCTTTCATGATTAAAACATGCAATAGAAACAGGTTGATCTACCCTAAACCTGTTTATAGCCACAGACCCTTTATCTACACCCTTATTGGTTCTCACATGCTGGCTTCTCCCCCTAATAATTCTAGCAAGCCAAAACCACACAGCAACAGAGCCAATCAACCGTCAACGCATATATATTTCACTACTTACATCCCTCCAAATCTTCCTCATTCTAGCTTTCGGCGCAACCGAAGTTATTATATTTTACATTATATTTGAAGCAACTCTCATCCCAACTCTAATCCTTATTACCCGGTGGGGAAATCAAACAGAACGCCTTAACGCAGGCATTTACTTCTTATTTTACACCTTAGCAGGCTCCCTCCCCCTACTTGTTGCTCTTCTACTCTTGCAAAACTACACCGGAACACTCTCTCTATTTACTCTACCATTTTCCTGCCCTCTCCACCTTTCATCCTATGCCGATAAACTATGATGAGCAGGCTGCCTACTAGCATTCCTTGTTAAAATACCACTATATGGTGTACACCTTTGACTCCCTAAAGCACACGTTGAAGCCCCTGTTGCAGGATCAATAGTGCTTGCCGCAGTCCTCTTAAAACTGGGCGGTTATGGAATAATACGAATAATCGTCATACTAGACCCCCTCACTAAAGACCTAAGCTATCCCTTTCTTATCTTTGCATTATGGGGGGTTATTATAACGGGCTCAATCTGTCTCCGTCAAACCGACCTAAAATCCCTAATTGCTTACTCTTCAGTAAGCCACATAGGCTTAGTAGTAGGTGGAATCCTAATTCAAACCCCCTGAGGATTTACAGGAGCCTTAATTCTTATAATCGCTCACGGATTGACCTCCTCTGCCTTATTCTGTTTGGCCAACACAAACTATGAACGAACACATAGCCGAACTATACTCCTAGCACGCGGCCTACAAATCGTCCTTCCTCTTATAACAGCTTGATGATTCATTGCCAGTCTTGCCAACCTTGCACTCCCCCCCCTTCCCAACCTTATAGGAGAATTAATAATCATCACCTCCCTATTTAACTGATCTTGATGAACAATTGTATTAACAGGAGCGGGCACTCTCATCACCGCAAGCTACTCCCTTTACATATTCCTTATAACCCAGCGAGGACCCCTTCCCTCACACATCATTGGTCTCGACCCCTCCCACTCACGGGAACACCTACTTATAACACTCCACCTCCTACCATTACTACTCCTCATTCTTAAACCCGAACTAATTTGAGGCTGAGCCGGCTGTAGATATAGTTTTAATAAAAACATTAGATTGTGATTCTAAAAACAGGGGTTAAAACCCCCTTATCCACCAAGGAAGGTTCGCTCAACAAATGAATCCTGCTAAATTTCATCTACCTCGGTTGAACTCCGGGGCTATCCTTAAAACATAGCTCCCAAAGGATAATAGTTCATCCATTGGTCTTAGGAACCAAAAACTCTTGGTGCAACTCCAAGTGGTAGCTATGCACACCCCTTCCATCACAATAACTTCAAGCCTGATCATTATTTTTTCCCTGCTTATTTTCCCCGTTCTAACAACCCTCAACCCCCTCCCCCAAAAAGAAAGCTGAGCCCTTACACATGTAAAAACAGCAGTAAAACTAGCCTTTTTTGTAAGTCTTCTCCCCCTCTTTTTATTCCTCAGCCAAGGAGCAGAAACCGTTATCACCTCATGAAACTGAATAAGTACATCAACCTTTGACATTAATATCAGCTTGAAATTCGACCACTACTCTATTATATTTACACCTGTCGCCCTATATGTCACATGATCCATTCTCGAATTCGCATCCTGATATATACATGCCGACCCCAACATAAACCGATTCTTTAAGTACCTTCTAATTTTTTTAATCGCAATGATTATTTTAGTTACAGCGAATAACCTCTTCCAACTCTTCATCGGATGAGAAGGTGTAGGAATTATATCTTTCCTCCTCATCGGTTGATGACACGGCCGAGCAGACGCTAACACCGCAGCCCTACAAGCGGTCATTTACAATCGAGTCGGGGATATTGGTTTAATCCTTGCAATAGCATGAATAGTTTCTCATCTTAATTCATGAGAGCTACAACAAATCTTTGCAGTTGCCAAAGACTTTGACCTTACCTACCCACTTCTTGGCCTAATTGTAGCCGCCACAGGTAAATCCGCTCAATTCGGACTACATCCTTGACTCCCTTCTGCTATAGAAGGACCCACACCAGTATCTGCCTTACTCCACTCCAGCACTATGGTTGTTGCAGGCATTTTCCTCCTAGTACGCATGAGCCCTCTCTTGGAAAACAATCCTACCGCCCTCACCACCTGCCTATGTCTTGGAGCCCTAACTACACTATTCACAGCCACATGCGCCCTAACCCAAAACGATATTAAAAAAATTGTTGCATTTTCAACATCAAGCCAGCTAGGCTTAATAATGGTAACAATTGGATTAAACCAGCCCCAATTGGCATTCCTTCACATCTGTACCCACGCTTTCTTCAAAGCAATACTTTTCCTATGTTCCGGCTCCATCATCCACAGTCTTAACGACGAGCAAGACATCCGAAAAATGGGTGGCATGCACCGCCTCACTCCCTTTACTTCCTCCTGTCTCACTATTGGAAGCCTAGCCCTTACAGGTACCCCTTTCCTAGCAGGCTTCTTCTCTAAAGATGCCATCATTGAAGCTCTCAACACCTCATACCTAAACGCCTGAGCCCTTACCTTGACCCTCCTAGCCACCTCCTTCACAGCTATTTACAGCTTACGCATTGTTTTTTTTGTCTCAATAGGACGCCCCCGATTTAATGCACTTTCCCCTATTAACGAAAACAACCCTGCAGTTATTAACCCAATTAAACGACTAGCTTGAGGAAGCATTGTAGCTGGCCTTCTAATTACCTCTAACCTACTTCCACTAAAAACCCCCGTAATATCAATACCGCTAATGCTCAAACTAACCGCTCTAACCGTAACCATCCTGGGCCTACTAATTGCCCTAGAACTCGCATCCTTAACAAGCAAACAATTCAAACCCGCCCCCTACCTCCCCACCTTCCGCTTCTCTAACATACTTGGCTTTTTTCCAATAGTAATGCACCGATTCCCTCCTGCAATAAGCCTAGGAATGGGCCAATCCATTGCCAGCCAAATAGTGGATCAAACTTGATTGGAAAAATCAGGCCCTAAAGCCGCAGCCAAACTTAACACCCCCTTAATTACCTCAACAAGCAACACCCAACGAGGCTTGGTAAAAACCTATCTTATTTTTTTCCTCATCACCCTCACATTTACTATACTAATCTTCTTTATCTAAACAGCCCGAAGAGTACCTCGACCTAACCCTCGGGTTAACTCCAGCACTACAAACAAAGTTAAAAGAAGAACTCCCGCCCCAACAACTAACATCCACCCCCCTTCCGAGTACATTACCGCTACCCCCCCATTATCAGCACGGAAAATGTTAAAAGGCCCTCACTCATCAGCTGACCCAGACAAAGCACCAACCCACTCATGTCAAAACACACTAACCCCTGCTATCACAACGACTGTGTAACAACACATGTATACCACAACCGCTGGATTTAGCCAAGACTCAGGATAGGGCTCTGCAGCTAAAGCTGCAGAATACGCAAACACAACCAGCATACCACCTAAATAAATTAAGAAAAGAATCAAAGCCAAGAAAGGACTTCCATATTCTACAAGAACCCCACACCCAACTCCCGCTACTATCACCAACCCAAGCGCACCGAAAAAAGGGGAAGGATTTGAAGCAACCGCAATCGCTCCTACGATTCAACAAATTAAAAAACAAATAACAGTGAAACACATAATTTCTGCCAGGACTCTAACCAGGACCAATGGCTTGAAAAACCATCGTTGTTATTTCAACTACAAAAACCCTATCAATGGCTAGCCTACGTAAAACACACCCCCTCCTAAAAATTGCAAACGACGCACTAGTCGACCTCCCAGCCCCCTCCAACATTTCAGTCTGATGAAACTTTGGCTCACTACTCGGACTCTGTCTCGCTGCTCAAATCCTCACAGGCCTTTTCTTAGCCATACACTATACATCAGACATCGCTACAGCCTTCTCATCCGTCGCCCACATTTGTCGAGACGTAAACTACGGCTGACTTATCCGAAACATACATGCCAACGGAGCCTCCTTCTTCTTTATCTGCATTTACGCCCACATTGGACGAGGACTTTACTACGGCTCCTACCTCTATAAAGAAACCTGAAATATTGGAGTCATTCTCCTTCTCCTAGTAATAATAACAGCTTTTGTTGGCTACGTCCTCCCCTGAGGACAGATATCCTTCTGAGGAGCAACCGTCATCACCAACCTCCTATCCGCTATCCCTTACATCGGTAACACCCTAGTCCAATGAATCTGAGGGGGCTTTTCCGTAGATAATGCCACACTCACCCGTTTCTTTGCATTCCACTTTTTATTCCCCTTCATCATTGCAGCCGCTACTGTACTTCACCTCTTGTTCCTCCATGAGACAGGCTCAAACAACCCCCTCGGACTTAACTCCGACGCAGACAAAATCTCCTTCCATCCATACTTTTCCTACAAAGACCTACTAGGATTCGCAGCCCTACTCATTGCATTAACATCCCTGGCACTATTCTCACCCAACTTACTAGGAGACCCGGACAACTTCACCCCTGCCAACCCCCTTGTTACTCCCCCTCATATCAAACCCGAATGATATTTTCTATTCGCCTACGCTATCCTCCGATCAATTCCAAATAAACTAGGAGGAGTCCTAGCACTGCTAGCTTCAATCTTAATCTTAATACTAGTACCACTTCTCCACACCTCTAAACAACGAGCCCTAACCTTCCGTCCCCTTAGCCAATTCCTATTCTGAACCCTAATCGCCGACGTAATAATTCTTACCTGAATTGGAGGCATACCTGTAGAACACCCATTTATCATCATTGGTCAAATTGCATCTGCCCTGTACTTCTCGCTCTTCTTATTTTTAATACCAGCAGCAGGATGAGCAGAAAATAAAATTCTCGAATGACGATGTACAAGTAGTTCAAAAGCCTAGAACGCCGGTCTTGTAAGCCGGATGTCGGAGGTTGAAATCCTCCTTTGTACTTCAAAGAGAGGAGATTCTAACTCCTACCTCTGACTCCCAAAGCCAGAATTCTAAACTAAACTACTCTTTGAATTTACATATATGTACAATTTACATATATGTACAATTTACATATATGTACAATTTACATATATGTACAATTTACATATATGTACAATTTACATATATGTACAATTTACATATATGTACAATTTACATATATGTACAATTTACATATATGTACAATTTACATATAATGTAAAATAACCAAGTATAGTTTTAAACCATTTTCTTTTGTAACTTAATCAGAAGAATTTACATAAAGCATCACAATTACAGTTGACATTTAAAGCTAGCATATGGACTGTACAATTAAAATGCATAATACATGTTTCTTAAATAATGGACATTCCCCTATCATTCAACATTATTTTATAAACAAATAACCTGCACAGTAAGAACCTACCAACCAGTAATAGACTAATGCATACGGTTATTGATAATGGCAGACAATAACTGTGAGGGTTTCACTTAGTGAATTATTCCTGGCATTTGGTTCCTATTTCAGGGCCATAAGATTGATATATTCCTTATTTATATTATCTATACTTGCATAAGTTAATAGTGTCAACCATAGAATTCGTTACCCAGCAAGCCGAGCCTTCATTCCAGGGGGTAGGGGGTTAATCTTTATTTTTTTCCTTTTCAATAGGCATCTCAGAGTGTAAGCAGACTTAAAGATTGAAGGTGGTATAATTGCGTGTTGTTTTAAAAAAAGTGCATGTATGTTGGAGAAATATTCTTATAAGAATTTCATAACTGATATCAAGGACATAAATAATTATTCCATCAAACATCTCCTATAAGATACCCCGGGGTTTATGTTCGTTAAACCCCCCTACCCCCCTAAACCCCTAAGATCCTTAACACCCCTGCAAACCCCCGGAAACAGGAATAGACCTCGAGTGGTAAATTTTTAATCCAAAATACGTTTATTACACTAATGTAATTTTTTAATTT